AGTATAGCTATGCTTCTTCTGACACAGCAACGCAAATTGAATCAGTATCGAAAGGAAGTGCTAAATAATTTCTTTTTCCTTTCCTTTATCTGTTGATGTAAAATGATGCTGTATTTAATATAAAATTCTTACAATGAAAGAGATTATCATATTTCCACAATTCAATTTTAAGTGGATGGGAGATCTATAAATTTCTTTTTCATGGTTGTAGAGGCAGTTTTTGTTAGAATCCCCCCTTTTTATTTTAAGGAATTTGTTAATTGTCCAGTAACAAATATGATTCGATGAAAGAAAGTGAAAAAAGAATAAAATAATTGGAATCAATAGTTGTAATGAATTGTTGGATTGGATCTCAATCCAAATTTGGATCTAGCTACAAGGAAGAGGCTTTATTTTAAAATATCGAACGAGGAAACATAGTATTCCATAAAAATGGAATTCAAAATAATAATTCAAAAAGAGTTTCGTTTTTAAATGAAGTTACACGATCCAGTTCGTTTATTCTCGACGACTTGGTTGATAGGAATCGCGAGATGGCTAGATCTTAGAAATGATGAATCGGTTTCATTTTATATGCCTGTTACTTTCTCTTTTTTCGTGCCGTCTATAATGATAGATGAATCCAAAACTTTCAATTGGACTTATTATTTCAATTGGTATTTTTGTATATCTTCCTATGTTAGAAAAATGGAAACTTAGGTAAATACTTTAGAAACATATGTATAAAAATACCATATTTCATTTAGCCCTTTCATGCTTACTATAACCAGTTATTTCGGTTTTCTACTAGTGGCTTTAACTATAACTTCAGCTTTATTTATTGGTCTGAGCAAGATACGACTTATTTAAAATTTCTATTTGAAAGAAACAATTCAGAAAGGAAATGCTTCTGTGAGATTCTGTGTATTCTAGAGTTATTTACCATGTCAATTGTCAATTCTTGGTCATTGAGATTCACATCAATTCGGATTAATATTTAGGTATAGATATTACCGCTTTTTTTCTCCTTTTCAAAAAATTGAAATGATTGAAGTTTTTCTATTTGGAATCGTGTTAGGTCTAATTCCTATTACTTTGGCTGGATTATTCGTAACTGCATATTTACAATACAGGCGTGGCGATCAGTTGGACCTTTGATTAATTCACATTTCTTTTTTTGATTGGCCTCCTCCTTTCTTTAATCCACAGGAGGTCAAATTCTAATTGTTGTGCAAGCGACTGAATCCATTTCAGTCTAATTGAATTCATGAAGAAAAAATCACGCTCTGTAGGATTTGAACCTACGACATCGGGTTTTGGAGACCCACGTTCTACCGAACTGAACTAAGAGCGCTTTCTTATCAGAATAGAAAAGGATGTAAAGAAAAGATTTTTTTTAAACTAATCCATTTTCATTTTATATCTATATATTCTATAGTTTCATAAAAATGAACTTCCGCGCAACGCAATTTGAATCGATCTCAGCTGATTCCTCGTTACTGCTCAACGGGGCAGTAATAGGTAGGGATGACAGGATTTGAACCCGTGACATTTTGTACCCAAAACAAACGCGCTACCAAGCTGCGCCACATCCCTTCAAATTGTTCTACAGTATAATTGTAGAGAATTCCTTTCTTGTTTTCCACATCCCTATTTCCTGCATTGAGACACACAGCTTTTCTGTCCATTTCGTCTTTTTTGGCCTCATTTAACATATTTTTACATATAATAATAAGAAAAGGAAATCTTATGGATCGTTGTAAATTTCAATTGGAATTAGGGATTCCGTGTACAACTCTAAACGGCCCTTAACTACATATGCATCTAATCATATATGCATTATCTTTATGTATTACAATAAAAAAGGAGGTTTTTCAATGCGAGATCTAAAAACATATCTCTCCGTGGCCCCAGTACTAAGTACGTTATGGTTCGGGGCTTTAGCAGGTATATTGATAGAGATTAATCGTTTTTTCCCCGATGCGTTGACATTCCCCTTTTTTTCATTCTAGCTATTGACACCGGAAGGAATGAAGAAGATTAGAAATAGAATCAAATATCTGTGACTAATCCCCCCTCCCTCTTTTCTCTTTTTTCCCTTTTTTTTTTCTAATTTTTAGAATAAGGGACGAAAGAGAAAGAATAAAAATGGATTCAACGTCTGCGAGACTCAGGTTCAAATTCGAATTAAAAATAGAGACGTGGGGGTAGAGTAGGAAAATCGGGGTCTAGGGCAAGAATACAAGATCTTTAACTGCCCTTCGGAGTTAAATAGAATTTCGAACTCATTCTCATTGTCTTGCTTATTATTTACTATGGCTTTTATGGCTTTGCTTTGATTTAATTGATTTTGATCTTTTAGAGTTGGATTTCAAGTTAATAACTTTTATTTTTTCCTTCCTTTCTTTTTCTTCATTTCGAATCAAAATAGAAGAGTTGAGTAAATCAAAAATCCAAAGGAGGTTCATGGCCAAGAGAAAAGATGCGCGGGTAACGGTAATTTTGGAATGTACCAGTTGTATACAAAACGGTGTTAAGAAGGTATCAACGGGTATTTCCAGATATATTACTCAAAAGAACCGGCACAATACGCCCAATCGATTAGAATTGAGAAAATTCTGTCCCTATTGTTACAAACATATGATTCATGGGGAAATAAAGAAATAGATTGAACCGAGTATGTCTTATCCTTGAAAGGAGAAAAATGACATTATATAGAACACATTGAAATATAAATAGAAGATATTGCATTTAAATAAAAAGAATCCTATTTGGAGTTAAAATTACAATTAAGAAATATTTCGGGATAAGAAATAAACTAAACAAACAAACCATGGATAAATCCAAGCGACCTTTTCTTAAATCCAAGCGATCTTTTCGTAGGCGTTTGCCCCCGATTCAATCGGGGGATCGAATTGATTATAGAAACATGAGTTTAATTAGTCGATTTATTAGTGAACAGGGAAAAATATTATCTAGACGAGTAAATAGATTGACCTTGAAACAACAACGATTAATTACTATTGCTATAAAACAAGCTCGTATTTTATCTTTGTTACCTTTTCTCAATAATGAGAAACAATTTGAAAGAATCGAGTCGACCACTAGAACTACTGGTCTTAGAACCAGAAATAAATAGGCTTATTTTTTGTTCACTTCAATCAGAATTCCAATTTGAACTCAAACATGGATTGGTGTTTTATTTGACAAATCTTAGAATCCAGATTATTGTGTCGTAAAAAAAAAACGAATCGGAAAAAAAAAGATTTTTTTATTGAACGTGTTCATTCATTTTGACTACTTTAGCGCATTTCTCATAGTAATTTTGACTTCAACTTCACCCTCCCGGAGTTCATTCTCCGGGGAACCCCATTTAAATTATTTCGGTGTATTCTTTCCAATCTACTTTTTCTCTGATTTCGTTGGAAATCATATAAAGACAATTCCTATTTGATATAGCTATTTGGGCCAGTATTTTACGATTAAGAAGCAACTGCCTCTTATATAGATCATGTATTAATTTACTATAACTATAAGATACTCCCTTTTCTCGAATTACTGCGTTTATTCGAGTGATCCACAAACGACGAAAATTTCTCTTTTGCTTATCTCTATCCCGATGAGCCGAAACCAAAGCTCTTATTTTCTGTTGAGTAATAGTTCGAGTAAGTCTTGAGTGAGATCCTCGAAAACTTGATGCAAATAAACGAATTTTTGTTCTACGTTTCCGGGCTATATATCCGCGTTTAACTCTAGTCATTGAATAAATAAAATTTTGACAAATAACTAATTGATTTTTTTCTTTCAGTTATTATTTTTCCCGTCCTGGCCTATTAATAACTAATAACCAAACGGATTTTTCCAATGTATAAAATACAAATTCCAATGGCTTTGGCTACTATAACCTTCCCGACCACGATTTTTTCTTTTTTGGGGTATTTTACTGGGAAATATGAAAGAAATTGTGGGTTTCCTCGTTTCTATGGTTACTTCTTAAACGGTGAGGTCTTCTCTATACACCGGAGCCCTTACTTCATTTAATATTTCATCAATGTTATTGGTAACTTGTATAGTTCACACCACACTCTTTGGCTCTACCTATGAATTATCCAGTAACAGGTCTTTCACAATGAGACCCGCCTATACAGTAACGGTATTTAATTAGGAAAGTTAGCTGGGTAGCTGACCCTCGTAGTCCGTTCTTGACTGAGCGAGAACTTCTTTTTTTTTTTTTTAATTTTAATAAGATTTTTCCGCTTAATGGATAATCAGTTGCTACCAATGGAGAATTGTTTCTCATCTTAAATTCAGGTGATTGAATTTGCACCAACGGAAACCATAAACTTTATACACAATAGAAGGATAGATTTGCTTATTTTTAGATAGTGAATGGAGTTCCTTCTTCCATTCTATCCTATTCATTAGTACTGATCAGTCATACTGGAAGCAGTTTTCTTGCTTTTTCCTGTCAGCTCATGATCTAAACGAGTCGCACATACACCCTAGTACATGTTCCTCGACGCTGAGGACATCCCTGAAGAGCGGGGGATTTCGTGACATTTCGAATGGGCTGTCTTGTATTTCTAATAAGTTGTTTAATAGTTGGCATGTTGAGTCATATATATAATGGGCTGGTTTAGATTGATCCTAACCGGATTTTTTATTTATTTATATAGTAAACTCGGAGATAAAATATCAAATCACAGATTTGCACAAAATCCACTTTTTCATTCAACTGCTACAAGATCAACAATTCCATAAGTTTGGGCTTCTGTTGCTGACATAAAAACGTCTCTTTCCATGTCTTCAGATACAACCCATAAAGGTTTACGCGTCCTTTGTACATAAACCCTTGTGATGGTTTCGCGTAGTTTCAGCAGTTCTTCCGCTTCCAGGATAAATTCTCCCGTTTGTGCCTCATAAAAAGAACTAGCAGGTTGATGCATCATTACCCTGATAATAGAAGGTTTCTCTATCTGGTGTGATGAAAGAAACAGAAAAGAAAGATAAAGAATAATAGGAAAAAGGATAGAATTGAACAACCGTACGGGCATTATCTTTTATGCATTGCATACGGCTCTATAATCAAATTTACCCCTAACTTTTCCATTCAAGAAAGATAAAAAATAGAATCTATTAGCCCCAGATGGGTAAATGATCAAAATGCCACCCTTCTTTTTTTTTTCGGAGGAGTTCAAAAATACTATGATGGCTCCGTTGCTTTCTATTTTAAAATGGATTTTTTTTGTCTTTGATTCAGCAATCCCAAAGTTTCTTTTTGAGCCAATCAAAAAAATTTGGTTTTTTCGCACTCTTTTTTTTTATAACTTAAATATTGTATTGTTAAGAGCCCGTTAGTGTAAAAACAAACAAGTTTGTGACGCTGAATTGGACTTCCGATAGATAAGAGAAAGTCGGAAATATCTTTTATCTCATACTACTCTCTCGATACATAATCAAATCTTTTGAAAAAAAAATACAAAATTTTTCATATCGAATTCGAAGTGCCATGCTATTATTACTTAATATTCATATGGCGAAGGCATAGTTTTCTTTTTTCTCTCAAATAAAAAAACTTCATTGGCGCCAAGCGTGAGGGAATGCTAGACGTTTGGTAATTTCTCCTCCAACCAGAATAAAAGATCCCATTGACGCGGCCAATCCCATGCATATTGTATGGACCTCTGGTCGTACAAATTGCATAGTATCATAAATGGCTATTCCGGGTATTATCCATCCACCAGGGGAGTTTATAAACAAATACAGATCTTTAGTCTCATCCTCGATACTGAGATATACCATAAGACCAATAAGTTGATTCGAGATCTCGCTATCAACCTCTTGGCCTAAAAAAAGTAATCTTTCTCGATAAAGTCGGTTGAGTAGGGTAAAATTGTATTCCTTAGGAACCGTACATGCACCTTTTGATGCATACGGTTCAAAAAAATTGCGAAGAAAAGAATCAATGTATAGATTCCAGTCCTCTTTCTTTTTCGGGTTTTTCTAATTTTTTAATGAAAGGGCTTTTTCTTCGATTTTTCAATAAAGATGAATTTTGATTTCTTCTTTGATAATATAAAAAAAGGGTAAATAAACTTATCGAATTAACTTCTCATTGATGTATTCTTTCATCGAAATTCAATCCCAATTACGATGGTATTTTCTTGTTCCTGAATGGGTCTCTTTCATCTTTTTAGGTTTATGCTCTACTCCGGGTAAAGATTCGCCCGATTTTGATTTGCACATATAGGACAAATCTTCCCATCACCATTTCTTTTTGTTATGACTTTACAAATAATCATTTATGATACACATAGTAATCATAGATATATTATCAATTGGGTTTTTTTTTTAAACGGAGCCTGGATACTTCATTTTTTTCGTCCAGCCAAAGCCAACCATAAATTATTCTAATTGATATAATTCTATGAATTCCCCCAAATAATGCATTTAATTGCATTTCACGCTCCAATTTTTCGATAATTCAATTTCTCTTTCTTGGGCGAAACAGAGGATATCTCGGTCGGGGGAGAGAATGGGGAAATCCCATATGACCCAAGATATCTGACAAGTCGCACTATACGTCAACCCAAGATGCATCTTCCTCTCCAGGACTTCGGAAAGGTACTTTTGGAACACCAATAGGCATGGATTGAAAGAAAAAAGAACTAAATACTATATTTCACTTTGATGTGGAAACGTAACAATATGGTTTTATTGTCTTTATTTTTCTTGTCTTTATTTTTCTTGTCTTTATAATATTGGCTTTATCATATTTATTTTATCCATAGATTAGAAAAATTTAGAAAGAAAGACAAAATAAATAAAGGAAATTTTTTACGAATAGATCCTTCTAATGATAAATGAAGGATGGACAAATTTTCTCATAGAAAATGGTATCAATCCACCATTGCATATTGGTACTTATCGAATATAGAATAAATCTGTTTCTCTTTGTTCTTACGAACAGAATTCTTCCATTATTACGAATAGAATATAGAATCAATATTAACCTAACCCTTGTTAGGAAAAAATCCCCTGAACAGGGGAAGTCTATAGGATAATCATAGTATAATTTTTTCCAATGCAATAAAGTTACGTAGTGTCTATTTTTCTTCGATAAAGGGGTATTTTCCATGGGTTTGCCTTGGTATCGTGTTCATACCGTTGTATTGAATGATCCCGGCCGGTTGCTTTCCGTTCATATAATGCATACAGCTCTGGTTGCTGGTTGGGCGGGCTCGATGGCTCTGTATGAATTAGCAGTTTTTGATCCTTCTGACCCTATTCTTGATCCAATGTGGAGACAGGGTATGTTCGTTATACCCTTCATGACTCGTTTAGGAATAACCAATTCATGGGGGGGTTGGAGTATCACAGGAGGAACTGTAACGAATCCGGGGATTTGGAGTTACGAAGGTGTAGCTGGGGCGCATATTGTGTTTTCTGGCTTATGCTTTTTGGCAGCTATCTGGCATTGGGTCTATTGGGATCTAGAAATATTTTCTGATGAACGTACAG